ACCCAGTTACCATAGGGAACATATCGTAAATGTCTATAGAAATTTTCTATTTGTTTCTTTCTCTTGTTTTAGACAAATGGTAAATATAAAATATCACTATTTTTTTTTATATTTATAGTGAAAGAAGTTGGGAAGAAGTTGTTAATAATAGATTACCGAGAGAAATAGGTAAAAGAAATTTCCATCCAAGATTTAATAGTTGGTCCATTCGCAGCCTTGGTAGAGTCCATCTTGTTGTGATAGAAAGGAACAAAAATAAATACGTTTTAGCCAATGTAATAAAGATACCAATTATGGCTCCAACTATTTTTCTTGCTTTAGTTACTTCAAAAAATTCAGGAATTAATATGTACGGCATAGAAAGATTCCAGCCGCCTAAGTAAAGAACTGTTACAAATAATGAAGAAACTAGTAAATTTAAATACGAAGCAACGTAAAATAAACCAAATTTGATACCCGAATATTCGGTTTGATAACCTGCTACTAATTCTTCTTCTGCTTCTGGTAAATCAAAGGGTAATCTCTCACATTCCGCTAGCGAAGAAATTAGAAAAACGAAAAATCCTATAGGTTGACGCCACAAATTCCACCCCCAAAAACCATATTTTGATTGTGCTTCAACTATATCAACTGTACTTGAACTGTTAGATAATCATAGTCGGTGATAACAGCACTGCTATCATCTCTATTACAGAACCGTACATGAGATTTTCATCTCATACGGCTCCTCGAGGGTCCCAGATAAATCTAAAAACCTGTTTGATATTCTTTAAATTTGAATATGTTTGTACGATAGATAAACAAACTAAAAATCTATTGTAAGGTTCCGAATTAGACCAATGGAATTCTGTCTGCTATAGAATATAGTTCTAATAAACCGTGCTTAGGAATTTATCTCATCTTTTTTTAATAATTCAATTGTTCTTTGTTGAGTAATAACTTAATCCTTGAATAAAATATTTTTTGTAGCAATTTTGATTAATAGATTAATATACATTTCAACCTATTATTGTTGATTACAAAAATTAGACATTAGTTCCGGAATCAGGATAAGAATTCGAATTCTTTTATAATTCTTTAAAGTTCTATGATAGGAAAGAAAAAAACTGTCTTTGTTTTCGATTTTCCATTTTTTTGTTCCTATTCTCCTTTCTCATAAAAGGGTAGACGTAAAAAAAGGGTAAAAGGATTACTTCGTTCTTGATAGTTATTTACTTAATCGGGGATAGGAGCATACTCTGGATCGAAATCATGGGGAGTACTACTTGATCGTTTCTACTAACTTAAAGCCCCAATTTGATTTTCTTGATGTCGAAATATCCCATTGGATAATTTTCATTAGTTACATTACTAATCCTTTTTGTATCTTGGTGTTCCTAATCATCCACTCTTTTTTGCTCAATCCTCTATTATTCTTATAGTAATACAACTATGGGAATAGATAGTCAAAATTTTCTAGAATTGGATCTTTTATTTTAAACCCGCTTCAAGACATAATGATTAATCAATCAAGCTTGGGGTAAACAGTATAGACTGTTGTTTCCTTTTCATTTAACTCTTGTACATAGGCAATGAGGCTCCATTTTTTACTGCGAATTTGTAAGCTGTTTTCTTTCACTCATATAACTATCTGGTTTATTTCATCAATTTAACTGATGAATAAAAAATAATGAAAATGGATTCAATTCATTTAACTTTTTTACTAGAAATGAAATTTACTAGAAATGAAAAATGAAATAAGAGAAAGTTTTTGTTTTAACGAATCACACGTAGAGATATTGATAACACACATAGAGTTAATGGTATTTCATAACTAATTGATTGAGCAGCAGCCCGTAGACCACCTAAAAAGGAATATTTATTATTTGATCCATATCCTGACATAAGAAGTCCAATGGGAGCAATACTTGAAATAGCAATCCATAAAAAAACACCTATACTGAGATCGGCTAGAACAAGATGATAGCCAAAAGGAATTACTGAATAACTTAACAAAATGGATATGACAGCTAGGGAGGGGCCAATACTGAATAAACTAATATTTCCTCTAGATGGAAAAAGATTCTCTTTGAAAATCAATTTTGTCCCATCTGCTAGAGCTTGAAGAATCCCCAATGGGCCAGCATATTCAGGGCCAATACGTTGTTGTATGCCGGCAGATATTTCTCTTTCTAACCAAACAATTATGAGTACACCTATTGTAATTCCTAATACAGTAGTTAAAATAGGGACAAACGCCCATACGATGCCATAGATTTCTTTTAAGACTTCCAACCTAGAAAAAGGATTGATAGCTTCTACTTCTGTTGTATTAATTATCATTTCAACTTTATTAATTATCATTTCAACGATCAACTTCTCCCATAATGATATCTATGCTACCTAGTATCGTCATAATATCAGCCAATTTCATACTTTTAACTAATTGAGGAAGAATTTGCAAATTGATAAAACCCGGCGGTCTAATTTTCCATCTCCAAGGAAAAATATTCTGATCTCC